TTCAAGAGAAGCTCCCATCGAAGTTCACTATGAATCTTGTGGTACCTATCATGAGATTTATGGACACTATCTGATAATAAGACGTGTAAAAAAAGAAATTCTTTGGATATACATCCGAACCACTATTGGTCATATTTTTCTTTATCGAGAAATGGAAGAAGCTATACAAGGTTTTTGTCGGGCCTGCTTATCTGATACCTATACCTTATGGTAGCTAAGTTCAAAAATTCTATGACACCGGGGTGACTTTGGGTCTCTCCGGTTCAACTAGGACTCGAGTCCCTGACCTGACTTTCTGCGCAATTTAAGATCGAGAAAAGGAAGTTTTCCAATCATTGACTCAAATCCATTGTCGAATCCAACTCATTTAAATAGGGAGGTGCGTATGGCAGAACGGGCCAATCTGGTATTTCACAATAAAGTGATAGACGGAACTGCCATTAAACGACTTATTAGCAGATTAATAGATCACTTTGGAATGGCATATACATCACATATCTTAGATCAAGTAAAAACTCTGGGTTTCCAGCAAGCAACTGCTATATCCATTTCATTAGGAATTGATGATCTTTTAACAATACCTTCTAAGGGATGGCTAGTACAAGATGTTGAACAACAAAGTTTGATTTTGGAAAAACACCATCATTTTGGGAATGTACACGCGGTAGAAAAATTACGCCAATCTATCGAGATATGGTATGCTACAAGTGAATATTTGCGACAAGAAATGAATCTTAATTTTAGGATGACTGACCCGTTTAATCCAGTCCATATAATGTCGTTTTCAGGAGCTAGAGGAAATGCATCTCAAGTACACCAATTAGTAGGTATGAGAGGATTAATGGTGGATCCCCAAGGACAAATGATTGATTTACCCATTCAAAGCAATTTACGCGAAGGACTGTCTTTAACGGAATATATCATTTCTTGCTACGGAGCTAGAAAAGGAGTTGTAGATACTGCTGTACGAACATCAGATGCTGGATATCTTACGCGCAGACTTGTTGAAGTAGTTCAACACATTGTTGTACGTAGAACAGATTGTGGCACTACCCGAGGTATTTCTTCAAGTCTTCGAAATAGGACACTGCCCGAAAGAATTTTTATCCAAACATTAATTGGTCGTGTATTATCAGACAATATATATATGGGTCCGCGGTGCATTGCCATTCGAAATCAAGATATTGGGATTGGGCTTGTCACCCAATTCATAACCTTTCGAACACAACCAATATATATTAGAACTCCCTTTACTTGTAGGAGTACGTCTTGGATCTGTCGATTATGTTATGGTCGGAGTCCCACTCATGGCGACTTGGTTGAATTGGGAGAAGCTGTAGGTATTATTGCGGGGCAATCCATTGGGGAACCGGGGACTCAACTAACATTAAGAACTTTTCATACCGGTGGAGTATTTACAGGGGGTACTGCAGAACATGTACGGGCCCCTTCTAATGGAAAAATCAAATTCAATGAGGATTTGCTTCAGCCTATACGTACACGTCATGGGCATCCTGCCCTTTTATGTTATATGGACTTATATGTAATTATTAAGAGTGAAGATATTATACATAAGGTAACTATCCCACAAAAAAGTTTTCTTTTAGTTCAAAATGGTCAATATGTAAAATCAGAACAAGTGATTGCTGAGATTCGCGCGGGAACAACATACACTTTCAATTTTACAGAGAGGGTTCGAAAACATATTTATTCTGACTTAGAGGGGGAAATGCACTGGAGTACCGATGTGTACCATTCGCCCGAATTTAAATATAGTAATGTACGTCTTTTACCCAAAACAAGCCACTTGTGGATATTATCAGGAGGTTCATGCAAATTTAATGCAGTTCCTTTTTCGTTCTACAAGGATCAAGATCAAATAAACATTCATTCTATTTCTACCGAAAGACGATATATTTCTAGCCTCTCAGGAAATAATGATCAAGAGAGACACAAATTTTTGAGTTCGGATTTTTTTGATAAAAAAGAAGATATGATTTCTGATTATTCAGAATTAAATCGAATCGTAGGGACTGGGCATTATCATTTCATATATTCCACTATTCTCCGAGAGAATTCATATTTATTGGCAAAGGGACGAAGAAATAGATTTCTTATTCCAGTCCAATCGATTCAAGAACAAGAGAAAGAATTAATTCCACATTCAGGTTCAGGTATCTCGATTGAAATATCCATAAATGGTATTTTCCGTAGAAAGAGTATTCTTGCTTTTTTCGACGATCCTCAATACAGAAGAAACAGTTCGGGAATTACTAAATATGGGACGGTAGGGGCGCATTCAATCATCAAAAAAGAGGATGTAATTGAATATGGAGGAGACAAAAAGTTTAAGCAAAAATACCAAATGAAAGTGGATCAATTTTTTTTCATTCCCGAGGAAGTACATATTTTATCCGAATCCTCTTCCATAATGGTACGGAACAATAGTCTCATTGGAGTAAATACACAAATCACATTAAATACAAGAAGCCAAGTGGGCGGATTGGTCCGAGTGGAGAGAAAAAAAAAAGGGATTGAACTTAAAATCTTTTCCGGGGATATCCATTTTCCTGGAGAAAAAGATAAGATATCTCGACACAGTGGTATCTTGATACCACCAGGATCGGAAAAAACAAATTCTAAGAAATCAAAAAAATTGACAAATTGGATCTATGTCCAATGGCTCACACCTAGCAAGAAAAAGTATTTTGTTTTGGTTCGACCCGTAAGCACATATGAAATAGCGGACGGTATCAATTTAGCAACACTCTTCCCCCAGGATCCCTTTCGGGAAAAGGATAATATGCAACTTGGAGTTGTCAACTATATCCTTTATGGAAATGGCAAAGCAACTTGGAGAATTTCTGACACAAGTATTCAACTAGTTCGGACTTGTTTATTCTTGAATTGGGACCAAGACAAGAAAAGTTCTTCCGTCGAAGAGGTCCACGCTTCCTTTGTTGAAGTAAGTACAAAAGGGCTGCTTCGAGATTTCTTAAGAATCGACTTAGTGAAATCACATATTTTGTATATCAGAAACAGAAAAAGGAATGATCCGTCAGGTTCCGGATTGATCTATGATAATGCCTCAGATCGTATCAATAAAAATCCATTTTATTCCACTTATTCCAAAGCAAGGATTCAGCAATCATTTAGCCAAAATCACGGAACTCTTCGTGTGTTGTTGAATAGAAATAAGGAATCCCAATCTTTTCTAATTTTGTCATCATCTAATTATTTTTGCATGGGTCTATTCAAGGATGTAAAATATTACAATGTGATAAAAGAATCAATTCAAAAAGATCCTCTAATTCCAATTAGTAATTTGTTGGGCCCTTTAGGAACAGCCCTTCAAATTTCGGATTTTTATTCATCATTTTACCCTTTAATAACTCATAATCAGACCTCAGTAGCGAAATATTTGCAGCTTGACAATTTAAAACAAACTTTTCAAGTACTTCAAAAATATTATTTAATGGATGAAAATAGGAGAATTTATAATCTCAGTCCATGTATTAAGATTGTTTTGAATCCATTCAATTTGAATTGGTATTTTCTCCATCATAATTATCATGATAATTATTGTGAGGAAATGCCCACAATAATGAGTCTTGGGCAGTTTATTTGTGAAAATGTATGTATATCTAAAAAAGGACCACACCTAAAAGCGGGTCAAGTTTTAATTGTTCGCGTTGATTCTATAGTAATAAGAACAGCCAAGCCTTATTTAGCTACTCCAGGAGCAACTGTTCATGGGCATTGTGGAGAAATCGTTTACGAAGGAGATATCTTAGTTACATTTATGTATGAAAAATCGAGATCTAGTGATATAACGCAGGGTCTTCCAAAAGTAGAACAAGTAGTAGAAGTGCGTTCGATTGATTCAATATCGATGAACCTAGAAAAGAGAGTTGAGGGTTGGAACGAACGTATAACAAAAATTCTTGGAATTCCTTGGGGATTCTTGATTGGTGCTGAACTAACTATAGTGCAAAGTCGTATCTCTTTGGTTAATAAGATACAAAAAGTTTATCGATCTCAGGGGGTGCAGATCCATGATAGGCATATAGAAATTATTGTGCGTCAAATAACATCAAAAGTCTTGGTTTCAGAAGATGGAATGTCTAATATTTTTTTACCGGGGGAACTGATTGGATTGGTACGAGCGGAACGAACGGGACGCGCTTTAGAAGAAGCGATCTGTTATCGAGCCATCTTATTGGGAATAACAAGAGCATCTCTGAATACTCAAAGTTTTATATCCGAAGCAAGTTTCCAAGAAACTGCTCGAGTTTTAGCAAAAGCCGCTCTTCGGGGCCGTATCGATTGGATGAAAGGACTGAAAGAGAACGTAGTTCTAGGGAGTATGATACCTGCCGGGACCGGATTCAAAGGATTAGTACCCTCTTCAAGGCAGCATAACAACATTCTTTTCGAAAAAAAAAAATTTCTTCGGGGGGAAATGAGAGATATTTTCTTCCACCACAGAAAATTATTTGACTCTTGCATTTCAAAGAATTGATATGGTACATCAGACCGATCTTTTCTAGGATTGAATGATTCTTAACTTAGAATAAGAAAGAGGAGGCAGATGCGCCCTTTTAACTATTTGTTTGCTATTTGATTTGTTTTGGTATGGTCATTTGATTTGTTAACTTAATAAATAATTAAAAAATTAATGTAATAAAGAAAATTACGAATAGAAAGTAATGGCTTGGCTCGTCTATAAACGACCAATCTCCGGTAGAAGAGAAGGTTCCATTGGAACAATTATTTATTTCAAGGTGCCTCGTCTCTTTTTTTTTATTAATAATAAAAAAAAGAGAGAGAGAGAGAAAGTGTGAGGAGAAATGGCAAGAAGATATTGGAACATAAATTTGGAAGAGATGCTGGAAGCAGGAGTTCATTTTGGGCATGGTATTAAGAAATGGAATCCTCGAATGGCGCCCTATATCTATGCAAAACATAAAGGTATTCATATTACAAATCTCACTAGAACTGCTCGTTTTTTAGCAGAAGCTTGTGATTTAGTTTTTGATGCAGCAAGTAAGGGAAAACAATTTTTAATTGTTGGTACCAAAAATATTGCAGCGGATTCCGTAGCGCGGGCTGCAATAAGGGCTCGGTGTCATTATGTTAATAAAAAGTGGTCTGGTGGTATGTTAACAAATTGGTCCACTACAGAAACGCGGCTTCATAAGTTCAGGGACTTGAGAATGGAACAAAAGACGGGGAGACTAAACCGTCTTCCGAAAAGAGATGCAGCTATGTTGAAGAGAGAATTATCTCGTTTGCAAACATATCTAGGCGGGATTCAATATATGACGGGATTGCCTGATATTGTAATCATAGTTGAGCAGCAAAAAGAATATACGGCTCTTCGGGAGTGTATCGCTTTGGGACTTCCAACAATTTGTTTAGTTGATACAAATTGTGATCCCGATCTCGCAGATATTTCGATTCCAGCAAATGATGACGCTCTAGTTTCAATTCGATTAATTCTTAACAAATTAGTATTCGCGATTTGCGAGGGTCGTTCTAGCTATATACGAAATCCGTGATTAATAATTAATAATAAGATAAAGAAATTATTAGATTTTGGAACTCCATAGATATAGATTTATGGAGTCGGTTATTATTTATTATTTCCGAATCGCACAAAAGAGATAAAAAAAAGACTGTGTGGATATTGTGTGATTAGTTTAGTTGGTATACAAAATATACAAGTTGAGTGGTCAAGTCCAAAAGGAAAGGGTTGAATCAAAATAAGTCTTTATTATTTAAAGTAAAGTTATATTTCTGTCAGAGGACAAAATGAATGTTATATCATGTTCCATCAACACACTAACGGGGTTATATGATATCTCTAGTGTAGAAGTCGGCCAGCATTTCTATTGGCAAATAAGGGGTTTCCAAGTCCATGCCCAAGTACTTATTACTTCTTGGGTTGTAATTGCTATCTTATTAGGTTCTGCCGTTATCGCTGTTCGGAATCCACAAACTATTCCAACTGACGGTCAAAATTTCTTCGAATATATTCTTGAATTCATTCGAGATGTGAGCAAAACTCAGATTGGAGAAGAGTATGGTCCATGGGTTCCTTTTATTGGAACTATGTTTCTATTTATTTTTGTTTCTAATTGGTCGGGTGCTCTTTTACCCTGGAAAATCATAGAATTACCTCATGGAGAGTTAGCCGCACCCACGAATGATATAAATACTACTGTTGCTTTAGCTTTACTCACGTCAATAGCATATTTCTATGCGGGTCTTTCAAAAAAAGGATTAAGGTATTTTAGTAAATACATTCAACCAACTCCAATTCTTTTACCCATTAACATTTTAGAAGATTTCACAAAACCCTTATCGCTTAGTTTTCGACTTTTCGGGAATATATTAGCCGATGAATTAGTAGTTCTTGTTCTTGTTTCTTTAGTACCTTTAGTAGTTCCTATACCTGTGATGTTCCTTGGATTATTTACAAGTGGGATTCAAGCTCTTATTTTTGCAACTTTAGCTGCGGCTTATATAGGCGAATCCGTGGAGGATCATCATTGACGAGTTTTTGAAATAGTCTAGTCTTTTTTTTAACTTAAACTGAGTTCGTCCAACCAAGCAATGGATGCGCAACTCAACAAGATAATTTGTTTATACTTAGGCAACATAAATATACAAATACAACAATCTAGAATAATAGCAAAAAAGATTCAGCTATTAGTAAATGATGTTAGTTCTAAAGTCTAATAATAAAAAAAGGAAAGAGATCGAAAAGATCTTTTTCCTAAAATCCGGATTTGGTCCATTTTGATTTATTTATATCATATCTCCCTCCAATGAAAACTCTCTCTTTACATTGATTGTTTTGTTTATTCAATTTCAATATTTTGAGTCCTATATTGAATAGAATAGGAATTTTTTTGATATCAATTTATGGCGTGTGAGTTTAAAAAAGCTGTTCTATAGAATGATTCCCATTTCAGTCGATTTCATTCAATTCAATGATTGACTCAAATCCAATTTTTAGAAATCAAAAATTGCATGAACTTAGCTCAATTAAATACTACTGTTTGTTATTTTTGATTTCTATGCAATGATTCGGCCTAATGAATTCGTTAATTTAGATTAGATCCATGTGAGATAATGATAAAAAAAAGGAAGAGACGAATTTACAAAAAACAAGATTCAAAAAAATGTGATTTTTTAGGAAAAGGGTTAGAATTAGGTATATGTAAGTTAATGGCTATACACTAACTCTTGCGCATCCTTTGAAGAAAAATTTTAGAATCCGATTGAATCTAAGATAGGAGTAGAGTAGTCGGTTTCCATTATGGAAGAAAGACGCGTATATGTGATAGTAGATATATACTAGTTATATATGAACTCAAAATATATCTAATCCATCGCATCGGACTGCTGTGAATTTAGATAGGGATTCCAATAGGAGTTCTTCTGTTTCGTCTTTGATTCGAAATTGAATCAATAAATAGATGAAATGAACTAAAGACAAATAATGAAAAATTCAAATAATGGGTTGGAAAACAGAAGTGAACGAACAAAGGTTGTATGTATGGATTCACAAAAATCCTGTGGATAGGAACTAAAAAAGAGATATGGAAATAGTTCTTTCTGAGAGTTCAATAATCAATATTATTACTTCAATTTTCAATTCCAAGTTTTGAGTTACTTCAGCTGGTTGAATCTTAGCGATGGAATAATTAACTCAAAACTCATTGGATGATTGTATCATTAACCATTTCTTTATTTTGGTGTGAGGAACTTATCATGAATCCATTGATTTCTGCCGCTTCCGTTATTGCTGCTGGGTTAGCTGTCGGACTTGCTTCTATTGGACCGGGGATTGGTCAAGGCACTGCTGCGGGCCAAGCTGTAGAAGGTATTGCAAGACAGCCCGAGGCGGAGGGAAAAATACGAGGTACTTTATTGCTTAGTTTGGCTTTTATGGAAGCCTTAACAATTTATGGTCTGGTTGTAGCATTGGCCCTTTTATTTGCCAATCCCTTTGTTTAGTCCTATAAATATGAGAATTCTGTATTTTTTTTTATGGATTAAGACTTACTCTTTGCTTTTTCAAAGTATATCAAGATTTCACTCCTACAATTACTTATTCGTTGGACAATAATACATGGGAAGGATTAATTTGAGGATGAGGAATTACCGTACTGACTCGCTTTCTTCCTTCCCCCTTTATCTTAGTTCAAAGGAAAGCCTTTTTAGTTTATGTTTATTTAAGGAGTATTGCAAGAACTGAGGTTTTTCGCCATTGACATGAGACCTGGTCCCTAATTCTAATAATGATCATTATTTTTGGGAATTTTTTTTTCATTGAAATGAAAAAAAAAATACATTTCTATGGAAATAGAATCTTTTTTTGATTCTGTATAGGTAAATTAAAATTAACAAAATAAATACTAAAATAAATAAAAAATCAATAATCAATATATAAATATACAGGAAAAATAAAAAAAGAGTTGAAAGTGATATAATACAAAAAGGGACAGAGTTCTTTTTTTTTAGTCCATCTAAAAGAAAATAGGAGATCATATGAAAAAAAATGTAACCGATTCTTTCGTTTCCTTAGGTCACTGGCCATCCGCCGGGAGTTTCGGGTTAAATACCGATATTTTAGCAACAAATCCAATAAATCTAAGCGTAGTGCTTGGTGTATTGATCTTTTTTGGAAAGGGAGTGTGTGCGAGTTGTTTATTTCAAGAATAGGCTGGATCCACCCAGCTGTACTTTTTTTGTTAGAACTAGGAAAGAGTGCATGATCCCGCGAATTACTTCTGAATAAATTCAAAAATCATATTTAAGAACCATAGCATTTCGTGATTCATTCATTGGTATATCGACTTTGATTCTCTATTAACCAATAATTTGTGACCATTAATATGGTTAAAGCCAAACTGTTTGAAGTTCAGATGCAGCATAGTACTCTTTCTACTACTATGTTTAGTTTATAAATACATAGGTTATAAAGAGTTTTTTTTATACAATACAGAAATCAAAACGAATAGTTCGAATTTTTTTCGATATAAAACACTCATGTCGATAAAATGATTTGGGTCTTTTTTACAATGCCGAATTGATGACCTATGTATAAAGTGAGAAGAATTCTTTGGATTTGAAAGAAAAAAAAAGAAACAACTTTGCTGACAATTACAATATTAAATAGTAGAAATTTTCTATTAATTCTGAATTCTATATTATACAAACAAATATATATATTTGATTTGATATATTTCTATATTTGATATATTTTTGTCAGAAGAATCCTCCGAATATTTGAGTATTGGATTATGATTATTGATCAGTTTCAATATTGTGAAATATGAACCGAGATCAATATTTTGAAATAGGAATAGATAAAAGGGGGAGAGGATAGGCTCATTACGTGAAAAATAGAAAAAGTATATAATATATGGGAATTCATTCTCTCTCAATTAAGTAATTGAGCATGAGAGCCAAATGAATCGAAAGATTCATGTTTGGTTCGGGAAGGGATTATGGAATTTTGGAAATGAAAATGAATGGAAAGATAATCTACTTTCATTAAGTGATTTATTAGATAATCGAAAACAGAAGATCTTGAATACTATTCGAAATTCAGAAGAATTGCGAAGGGGGGCTGTTGAACAGCTGGAAAAAGCCCACACCCGCTTACGGAAAGTGGAAATGGAGGCAGATCAGTATCGAGTAAATGGATACTCTGAGATAGAACGAGACAAATTGAATTGGATTAATTCAACTTATAGGTTTTTGGAAAAATTAGAAAGTTCCAAAAACGAAACCATTCTTTTTGAACAAGAAAGAGTGATTAATCAAGTCCGGCAACGGGTTTTCCAACAAGCTTTACAAGGAGCTCTAGGAACTCTGAATAGTTGTTTGAATAATGAATTACATTTACGTACAATTAGTGCTAATATTGCTATGTTTGGGGTGATGAAAGAACTAACTGATTAGCCCCTTTTTTACTACTCTC